TCGAAACTTATGAAGTTCCTCCGTCAAGCCCTGATCAATGAACCTACAAAATCCCTCAAATTGTATCTGACTAAATCCAGGTATTGTAGACATTCCCTCATTTCCATCCCGGAGCATCTTAAGTTTCCCCTTTATCGAAAAAATGAAATTCCATTATTGGATTGGCTCACTCTTCATCGAACTCTATGGATCGATCTAGCAATGATGGAATGTATATTCGGTTTACTGAATCACATGAAATTTTATCCAACTCCATATATACGTATATAATATTTATGAACATAGGAATAAAGAGAATTTTTTTCTACTCAAATTCGAAATTGTAACAGATCCAAATCAAATGGAACTGAATTGATAAAACATTCCTGGAAACATAATTCTCCCACTTCGCCTTATGATATGGAGTCTTGTCTTATCTAGAATATAAAAATGGATCCAATTTCTACTCATTATTAGTCTATTACGACCAGATTGGGTGCCATAAATGGATTCCAGATTTAATCCGTTCTCTATGAATGATAGAAAGACAGAATAATCGGGAACAGCATAGAGTTGACTTTGATTTTAGCACTTAACTTATTTCATTGATTCCACTGTTCAAAAAATGATTTGCAGAGAAGAGAAATATTTCTACTCATTTGTTAGTAGAAATTCGTATTACTTAGTGTAACTAAGTATAAGTATAATAGGGTTGAATGAAGTGTGGAAGAAAGGTTGTATTTATTAAGTACATGCAGATATAGCTATCTAGCTACCCGCATATCCCATCTTTTGTCGCAGTTTCCCCCTGAAGCAACACGGGTCGTGCTATATGCAATATCCAAATTTCGATTTTCGATTCAATCTAGTCAATGAAAAATTCAAGGACGACGATTCCCTATCCCATAGGGATATGTAGAATAAGATACCTGACTAGGTATCTGTGTAACAATTTCGGTTCTGGGGTTTACATATACACAGAATTGTTATTATAATGGAAATGGAAAAGGATTGATTATTGAAAATCATTCATACTGATTAGTCTTGTATCAATTGGGTTTTCTTATCTTAGGCCATTAAGATTAAGGAGATCAAAAAATCCAAGAACGTTCATGAATTCACAATCAATAGTTAATGGTTCTGCTTTGCCTTTGCCCTTCATTTTTGATTCTGTAACTGGAAATCCATTTTCTTTTTTCTATTGAAATAGAGGAGAGAGGAGAAGTTTTTAGGCGTTGTGTGTTTTGATATACGATACAATTAATCGAAGAGAACAATTGGATCCTATCAAAAAAGAGAGGGATTTCTTTTTCTTTTGGAAAGGTATAAAATATAGAAAACGGTATTCAAAGCCCAAATCAAATAACAAATAAAATAAAGAAAAAAAAAAAAAAAGAAAAAGAAAGGATTCAGTAATCCAAAAGAATATTTATTTTCTATATCGATTTTGTATCGTTTTGGCGGCATGGCCGAGTGGTAAGGCGGGGGACTGCAAATCCCTTTCTCCCCAGTTCAAATCCGGGTGTCGCCTGATCAACAAAAGACTTGGAATCCCTTATCCTCCTAATAGAACTCGCCAAATTCTTACCCAGCGGAAGCATAAGTTAAAGACTAGGGCTATGGATACTTGGTTTTAAGAATCCAGGGTGGGGGATTCTCTAAATTCCATTATTTCTTACAAAATCTGGGTGTGGTCTAAACCGGACCGGCACCAATATGAATAAAGAAAAGAAACCTCACTTATTACTTATTACTGATTACTGATAGAATCTTACGATTGATTTGATTTCTCAACCATAAGATTCTATTGTGAGATTAAGAACTACGAAAGTCGGGGACTGGAAATCCGAGGATCCAAAGGAAAGTTCCTAAATGACTGGAAATTCTTGCTCCCAGGATCCAAGCCAAGGAAGGACTTTTTATAGTAAGGAAGGACTATCAATAATTCCTAATTACCTACCCTACTAGTATAGTTATAGTGCCTACTGACTGAGGATTGAATTCGATTGGATAGACTGAAGGGGAATTCAATTAGGAGTTGTGGAAAGGACTGAAAATGCTTTGTATCCAGACTCACAAGAGTCTCTGAGCCCTCAGGGGCATTCAATCAATATTGAATGGGCGATTGGCTCTTATATAATAAAGTTGAAAAAGAATTCTTTTTCAACTTTATTATATAAGAGCCAAGAATGTAATAGGGTGTGTGTCTCCCTATTCTTTCACAGAAAGAGAAAGGGTAAGGCTTAGATGTGAGATAGAGATATGTGATAGATTCTATCTTGATAGTATCTATTTTTTCCTTTTTATTATGAAAGGTAAGAAAGAATAGGTCTTACTATTCCTACATGTTCCATTAATAAGATTCTCTTGAAAGTTTCAGGGGGATAACTGTGTATCTTGCTTGTGATTAATACTTCCCGATTCGACCAGAAATTAGATAGGAACTTATTACGAGTGTATTCATTGAATTTGTTTATCAATAGCATTGGGTCAGAATCCCATTTTGACTCTGCACCATTGATTCCACTATTATTAATGATCAATAATGGAATCGTTTTTTTTTTCATATTAATAGAGATAGGGGACATAATTCACATGGATATAGTAAGTCTCGCTTGGGCTGCTTTAATGGTAGTCTTTACATTTTCCCTTTCACTTGTAGTATGGGGAAGAAGTGGACTCTAGGGGTACTACTAATTAAATTGAGTAATCCAATTGTATCAATTGTTTAATAGATCGTTTTCTGCGAAGCTAAAAATCAAAAAGAGTCTTCATTTCCAAAATTCTACCAGAATCCAGTAATATATGAATAAGAACCTTTCAATCAAACAAAGATTTCAATGATTTGATTCCCATCTTCGTATTTCCAAACTGAAATACACATGATAGGAAATGGAAATAATTTCCAACCGAATTCTTCCTAAATATTCTATTTCGATAAACCAGCTCTTACCAGAATTATGGATATTACAGTGAGGAGCAACCAATCCCCCCCTTTTTTATTTGTTTCCCCCCTTACTGTTCAAAGGAAAGGGGAAGCCGTTCTGCTATTATGTGGAGACGTATTTTCCACTGGAAGAGACATAGATATAGTGGTTGTCCAAAGAAAATGGGTACTACGCAGAATATAAGAAAATCCTGCTGACATTGGGCGATCCGCAGGCACTTACCTTTTTTTTAGATTCCTAGGAATCTTATTTATGCTTTATCAACTTACCTCATGTCACGGTTCGAGCATGAAAAATCGGTGGGGTCTACTACTCCTTTTCCAAATCCGAAGAAGTGACTATTGAAGGAACCCCTTGGATCATCCGTTAAGGGCTGAATCAATTACTTCTTTGGAATGCTAAAAAAAAATTACTTGGTTATTTCCTTTTTCCTTTTCTATAATGTATGCCATACTATTCTTTACCCATTGATTCTTTCGATGGGTCTCGGGATCCATATTGAAGATAATCAGAAACCTAGGAATTAGAAGAGTTGACCCTCGATTATTTCAGGGTTGATCGGAATCTATCGAAATGGATATATCGAAGAAATAGAATTGGAGTACTATTTACATCTAAACAGATCATATATAAATCTATAGATTTATCCATATCAAGTACGTATCTTTATACAACCTTCTATAAGAATAGATAATATGGTAGAAAGGTTCATATAGTTCTTTCTACCATACTATCTCATCCCATATACTGCTGACTCCAATCCACGCATTTCATTTAAGACTTGGGATTGCAATCCCTTTCATTTCTTCAATAATTGATAAGAACTAAACTAATAAGTCAAACTTCATTCAAATAAGTCAAACTTCATTCAAATTAATCATTTTGACTGACTGTTTTTACGTAAATGATAAGTAAAAAAGCAGTAGGAACTAGAATGAACAACGCAGTAGCAATAAAAGCAAGAATATTGACTTCCATAATCTCATCGTTTTTTTGCTTCGCAATAACTCGGGATCTAATCCCATAGAGATAATAAGTCTTTCTTATGAAAATTCCATGGAATGAAGTGCATCCTGATGATATTGAATGGGATCAATATCATGAATAACAATATCTAATCTATTAAATGGGATTCATTGTCGAGAATTGAATAGTATAACATAGGAAGATCTTTTATCCATATCGAATCCAAAATGGGATTCTTGATTGGATCAGTAATCCCATGGAATTTCTCATTTCCACCCTTTCTTTTCTAGAACCTACCATCTTCCTTATACAATCATCTAATGAGGTATTATCTGACCAGTCTTACATTGGTCACATACCCAAACAGTAGATTAGGAGCGAAATGGAAAAATAAATGCTAAGCGAAATTTTTGTAATGATCTAATCTTCTTGAAAGACAGAAAAGTGCAATAAAAATTGGTCCCGATATAAAAAAAGATCTAATAGTCCAATAAATTCACTATTTTATTTATTGATTTTGTTCTTTTTTCGATGGGTAAAGTAAAAAGTAAAATACGAAGAAAAAAATTATTTATTCCTGCCCCCTAGAAAGAAAGAGGGCGGATCTTTGTTTGATCCTTTTTTAGTATCCTCTTTCCTTGGATTGGAACTGAGACACATACATCAAAAATAAAATAAAGTATACAATGCAAATGCAAATGAGATAGATAAGTTATTGTTTTTAATTCATAATTGAGGTTACACAAAATCGGAATTAAAAAAGGGGGGTAGGTTTCATCTGAAAAGTACTCTGTCGCTGCCGAGATAACTATATGAAAATGAAGTTCATTATGTATATACAATAAACAAATACAATTTGTTTGTGTATGTGTTGCCGGAAACCATATGGGTACTCTCTTTCATTCGATTGATCAGGAGCAATTGAAAAAGCCAAACCAGTATAGTCTCTCTTGGAATCCTGAATATGGTGATACCACCGCTCAATCCACATACGTCTCTCTTCCGTCAAGTGGTACTGGTTGAAGTAATTGAAATTACCGTATTTGTCCGATGAGAAATGCGAAACAAAAAACGAAAGAAATAAGGTCCACCGCTTAGAATCAAATTCTGCCTCCCCTTCACAGAAAATGGAAAATGGAGAGATGAATTGATGGATTCATCGGATTCTAGGTCGGGACTGACGGGGCTCGAACCCGCAGCTTCCGCCTTGACAGGGCGGTGCTCTGACCGATTGAACTACAATCCCTGGAAATGAGTTATACAGCATACATATTCTTAGAATATCTTTCTATTTTCTATTTAGAATTGCCGTGTTTTAACAGAAACACGAGTGAGATTGAGATACTTCTCTTCATATGGACATGAACTGAACTATAGTGAGAGTGAGACGGATTACTAGTAATCCTGCGATTATTGCCACATCGATTGATAACGTGTGGGAACAAATGAACAAACAAATAGGGATATAGCAAAAAGATCGACTGTCTATATTTATTCCCCTATCTATATCAGATAGGGCATTTCTGGAGGACAAATTGGTTATATCATCCTCATGGATCGGCGAATTCTTGGGCCGAGCTGGATTTGAACCAGCGTAGACATATTGCCAACGAATTTACAGTCCGTCCCCATTAACCGCTCGGGCATCGACCCAGGAAAAATCAATTCTAGGCTTATTGATAATCCATGATCAACTTCCCCTCGTAGTACCCTACCCCCCTACCCCCAGGGGAAGTCGAATCCCCGCTGCCTCCTTGAAAGAGAGATGTCCTGAACCACTAGACGATAGGGGCATACCTGCCCGATCGACATCATACTATGCTCATAGTATGAGCCAGTTTTTTGGAATTGTCAATAGAATCTTTCGTGTCGTGCTTCCACAATTCCATAGAATTTTGGATTGTTCATTCACGAACCATTAACTAATTAATTAATTATATTTAATTATATATATATATGACATATGACGTGCCGAAGTGACATATGACGTGCCGAAGTCTTATATGACATATGACGAAATATAGGACCCCCTCGGCGAGGATTTTGTCCGGCAGAAAAAGGGGCCGAACCCCATTTCATTTCTTCAATTTTCACTCAATGATTCGCTCATTGTTAAGACGAGGTATGCCTCACTAAGCCGGGAAATTCAGAAATTATAGAATTTTTTTGATTGATTCAAAAGGTGATGTATAACTCGTAAATCTGGGAAGGGATCGACAAGTAAAAGTAATCGAAAATATTCTTTTTTTTTTCGATAAAAATTCGGTTCAGGGTACGAGTCGAACCACGCGATGAATGATTCGATGAAATTTGTTGGATCTATGTCGGATTGGTCCATGTATCAATCAAGTGAATCCCCCCCTAATTAATGGGTCAATAAAAGCAAAGCCCTTTGGAGTGAAACAATTCAGTGCATTGATATTTATCAAATATAAATAATCATTTGACCCTAGAACTTCCTAGTTAAATCAAATTGCCTGTTCTTGAACAAGCCCCTATTCATATATGTATATATATACATATAGTGTATATGTACAGGTACCTGCAGTAGACTCATAGCGATAAGTCGCCTCTTCATGAATTGAAGTGAAGAAAAAAGGCCCTTTTAACTCAGTGGTAGAGTAACGCCATGGTAAGGCGTAAGTCATCGGTTCAAATCCGATAAAGGGCTTTTTCCACGAAGCTCCAGTTTTGGTCTTCATTTTTCATCGGAGAATAGAGATATTCTTTTTTTTTTGTAAAATAAAGGGTAAACGAACCTCATAATGAGTTATAGGTAGAAAGTTGAACATTTGTTCATTATATTGATAAGCAATACCACTTATTTTAGTCATACTACTATGTCACTATAGGTTATATCAGATCAGTCTTCATCTTTCGTTATTGAAATTTTGGATCCCGGGACATAGATATTCTAGATAATACCCAATCCCGATTAGGAATCGACAAGGGAAAGTCTTACTACTTCTCCATTGTTCCAATTAAATCCATCGAAATCAAGAAAATAAAAAGTAAGTGGACCTGAGTCATTGAATCATGACTATATCAGCTATTCTGATATTCAAATTCGATATAGATAAAATTGTAGAAGCGGACTTTTTGATTTCTTTGGACTGGACCACGCAAGAATTTGTCGATATTTCCGATTGAATCTTCTTTTCTTGTTCCTGGATGCTCCGTAGGAATAAATCGCTATTCCTTTCCTCCGCAGAGAACCCATTTATTCCGAGTCACAAGAGCAATATACTTTTCAATATCTTTCTTTAATTCCAGAAACGAAAAAGATCAGTTTCTATCTATATGGGATTTAAATAGAGATATCAGATCATGGCTTCATGTACCAAATATTTCCATATTTATGCATCAGAAATTTTTGTTCTGCCAATGCAATGGAGAGCGAATGCGAGAAAGGTACTTTCATTTCCAGTATCCTATTATTTTATTTACTATTTAATTGAATTTAGGGACAGGGACAAAAAGAAAAAGGGGGAGTTTTCCTTTTTTTCTGCCGGATAAAGGTAAATAGAGAAATATTCAAAGTTTCCTTTTTTTGGTTCGACCCGTGAAAAGATATACTCTGGAATTTTAGATTCATTCAAAAGAAATA